GCTAGCGTAGCTTAACTAAAGCATAACACTGAAGATGTTAAGATGGGCCCTAGAAAGCCCCGCAGGCACAAAAGCTTGGTCCTGACTTTACTATCAGCTTTGGCCAAATTTACACATGCAAGTATCCGCAACCCCGTGAGAATGCCCTACAATTCCCTCCCCAGGGAACAAGGAGCTGGTATCAGGCACAACTTATTGTTTGCCCACGACACCTTGCTCAGCCACACCCCCAAGGGAACTCAGCAGTGATAAACATTAAGCCATGAGTGCAAACTCGACTTAGTTAAAGCCAACAGAGCCAGCAAAACTCGTGCCAGCCGCCGCGGTTATACGAGGGGCTCAAGTTGATAGCCGTCGGCGTAAAGAGTGGTTAGGAGACCTAAAACTAAGGCCGAACATCTTCAGGGCTGTCATACGCACCCGAAGACATGAAGAACCACTACGAAAGTGGCTTTAAAATTTCTGAACCCACGAAAGCTAGGACACAAACTGGGATTAGATACCCCACTATGCCTAGCCCTAAACACAAGTAGCAATCTCACACCTGCTACTCGCCCGGGAACTACGAGCATAAGCTTAAAACCCAAAGGACTTGGCGGTGCTTTAGACCCACCTAGAGGAGCCTGTTCTAGAACCGATAACCCCCGTTCAACCTCACCCTTCCTTGTTTAACCCGCCTATATACCGCCGTCGTCAGCTTACCCTGTAAAGGACACATAGTAAGCAAAATTGGCATAGCCCAAAACGTCAGGTCGAGGTGTAGCGTATGGAAGGGGAAGAAATGGGCTACATTCACTGGCACAGTACATACGAACGATGAATTGAAACCAGACATCCGAAGGAGGATTTAGCAGTAAGAAGGAAAGCAGAGCGTTCCCCTGAAACTGGCCCTGAAGCGCGCACACACCGCCCGTCACTCTCCCCGAGCTAACAAACAAACATACATAAAATTAAATAACTGCAAAGGGGAGGCAAGTCGTAACATGGTAAGTGTACCGGAAGGTGCACTTGGAAAAATCAGCGCGTAGCTAAACTAGGATAGCATTTCCCTTACACCGAAAAGATACCCGTGCAAATCGAGTCGCACTGACACCCAACAGCTAGCCCCCCCCCTCCCCAAAACAACAAAACAACATAAATAACCCCTAACACCCCAACACTAAACGTAAACAAACCATTTTTCCCCCCAAGTATGGGCGACAGAAAAGGACCTACCGGCGCAATAGAAAAGTACCGCAAGGGAAAGCTGAAAGAGAAATGAAATAACCCAGTAAAGTAAGAGAAAGCAGAGATTAACCCTCGTACCTTTTGCATCATGACCTAGCTAGTACAACCTAAGCAAAATGAATTTTAGTTTAGCCCCCGAAACTAAGTGAGCTACTCCAAGACAGCCTATTATAGGGCACACCCGTCTCTGTGGCAAAAGAGTGGGAAGAGCTTCGAGTAGAGGTGACAGACCTACCGAACTTAGTTATAGCTGGTTGCCTAAGAACTGAATAGAAGTTCAGCCTTTTGGATTCTTCCCTCCGACCTGGCGACGCCCGCCCCAGACCACAAGAAAACCAAAAGAGTTAATCAAAAGGGGTACAGCCCTCTTGAAAAAAGACACAACTTTAATAAGCAGGTAAAAGATCAGACACCCCAAGGCACTATACCCCGGTGGGCCTAAAAGCAGCCACCCCCTTAGAAAGCGTTAAAGCTCAAGTATTTAGTACCCTCTAATTCCGACAATAATCTCTTAAACCTCTTAACCTATTAGGCCTCTCTATGCAGACATAGAAGAGAATATGCTAACATGAGTAATAAGAGGGGCTCGCCCCTCTCCCAGCGCCTGTGTATATCAGAACGAACCCCCACTGAAAATTAACGCCCCCAATCAAAGAGGGTATTGAACAACCGCCTCTAACACTAGAAAATCGATCAGTAACATAAGCGTTAACCCCACACAGGAGCGCCCCAGGAAAGACTAAAAGAAAAAGAAGGAACTCGGCAAACACTAGCCTCGCCTGTTTACCAAAAACATCGCCTCTTGAGCCCTAAAATTATAAGAGGTCCCGCCTGCCCTGTGACCATGTGTTTAACGGCCGCGGTATTTTGACCGTGCGAAGGTAGCGCAATCACTTGTCTTTTAAATGAAGACCTGTATGAATGGCATAACGAGGGCTAAGCTGTCTCCTTTTTCTAGTCAATGAAATTGATCTGCCCGTGCAGAAGCGGGCATAAAAACATAAGACGAGAAGACCCTATGGAGCTTTAGACACCAGAACAGCCTGTGTCAAAAACCCTTAATAAAAAGACCAAACCAAACAGCTCCTGTTCCCCTGTCTTTGGTTGGGGCGACCGCGGGGTAACAAACAACCCCCACGTGGAATGAGGTAAACCCCTCTAAAACCAGGGCCACAGCCCTAGTAAACAGAACATCTGACCAACAAGATCCGGCAAAGCCGATCAACGGACCCAGTTACCCTAGGGATAACAGCGCAATCCTCTTTTAGAGCCCATATCGACAAGAGGGTTTACGACCTCGATGTTGGATCAGGATATCCTAATGGTGCAGCCGCTATTAAGGGTTCGTTTGTTCAACGATTAAAATCCTACGTGATCTGAGTTCAGACCGGAGAAATCCAGGTCAGTTTCTATCTATGGAGTATTCTTTTCTAGTACGAAAGGACCGAAAAGAAGAGGCCCCTGCCCAAGCAAGCCTCCCCCCTACCTTAAGAAGACAACTAAAAAAGGTAAAGGGGCATACCCACTCCGCCTAAGAAAAAGGCATGTTAAGGTGGCAGAGCCCGGCCAAATGCAAAAGACCTAAGCCCTTTAAACAGAGGTTCAACTCCTCTCCTTAACTATGATTTCAATAATTTTAACCCACATTCTTAACCCCCTAGCATATATCGTCCCCGTTCTGCTTGCCGTCGCATTCTTAACCCTTCTAGAACGAAAAGTACTAGGGTATATACAACTGCGAAAAGGCCCAAACGTGGTCGGGCCTTATGGACTCCTACAGCCCGTCGCCGATGGCGTAAAATTATTTATTAAAGAGCCCATCCGGCCCTCAACATCCTCCCCCCTCCTATTTATCCTAGCCCCCATACTAGCCCTCACCCTCGCACTCATCCTATGAGCCCCCCTGCCTCTCCCCCACCCCGTCACAGACCTTAATCTAAGCATCCTTTTTATCCTTGCCCTCTCGAGCCTGGCAGTCTACTCAATTCTAGGCTCAGGCTGAGCATCAAATTCAAAATACGCACTAATCGGAGCCCTCCGGGCCGTCGCACAAACAATTTCATACGAAGTTAGCCTCGGCCTCATCCTCTTAAGCGCCATCATTTTCACGGGAGGATTCACCCTGCAAACCTTCAGCACCGCACAAGAGAGCGTCTGACTACTTCTACCCGCATGGCCTTTAGCCGCAATATGATACATTTCAACCCTGGCAGAGACAAACCGAGCACCATTTGACCTCACAGAAGGAGAATCAGAACTAGTTTCCGGCTTCAATGTAGAGTATGCAGGAGGGCCATTCGCACTGTTTTTTCTAGCAGAATACGCCAACATTCTACTAATGAATACCCTCTCAGCAACCCTATTCCTAGGAGCCTCCCATCTCCCCTACGCCCCCGAAATCACCGCAATAAACCTTATATTTAAAGCAGCACTCCTCTCCGTCCTCTTCCTATGAGTCCGTGCATCCTACCCCCGGTTCCGATATGATCAACTCATACATCTTATCTGAAAAAACTTTCTCCCCCTAACTCTTTCCCTAGTAATTTGACACCTCGCCCTAATCATCGCATTCGCTGGACTCCCCCCTCAGCTGTAACCACGGAGCCGTGCCTGAAGCAAAGGGCCACTTTGATAGAGTGAACTATGGGGGTTAAAGTCCCCCCAGCTCCTTAGAAAGAAGGGGTTCGAACCCTACCTGAAGAGATCAAAACTCTTAGTGCTTCCACTACACCACTTCCTAGTAAAGTCAGCTAAATAAGCTTTTGGGCCCATACCCCAAACATGTTGGTTAAACTCCCTCCTTTACTAATGAACCCCTACATCATAGCCATCCTGCTTTTCAGCCTGGGCTTAGGAACCACCCTCACCTTTGCAAGCTCCCACTGGCTCCTAGCTTGAATAGGACTAGAAATTAACACGCTAGCTATTATTCCTCTGATAGCGCAACACCACCACCCCCGAGCAATTGAAGCCACCACTAAATATTTTCTTACACAGGCAACAGCAGCCGCCACCCTATTATTTGCGAGCATTACCAATGCCTGACTCACAGGACAATGAGACATTCAACAAATAACACACCCCATCCCCATTATAATAATTACCCTGGCCCTCGCACTAAAAATTGGATTAGCTCCCCTGCACACCTGAATGCCCGAAGTCCTCCAAGGACTTGACCTAACAACAGGACTGATCCTGTCTACATGACAAAAACTAGCCCCCTTCGCCCTCCTACTACAAATCTCTAACACCAACCAAACAGCCCTTATGGTACTGGCCCTCGCCTCCACCCTGGTCGGAGGATGAGGAGGACTAAACCAAACCCAACTACGGAAGATCTTAGCCTACTCCTCAATCGCACACCTAGGATGAATAATACTAATTATTCAATTTGCCCCCTCCCTGACCCTCCTGGCCCTACTCCTTTACTTCGTAATAACCTTCTCAGCGTTCCTCACATTCAAAATTAATAATGCTACAACCATCAACACACTAGCAACTTCCTGAGCAAAAACACCGATTATTACAAGCATGGCCCCCATGATTCTTCTCTCACTAGGAGGTCTCCCCCCTCTTACAGGCTTCATACCAAAATGACTTATTCTCCAAGAACTGACTAAACAGGATCTAGCCCTAACAGCCACGGTTGCAGCCCTAACAGCCTTGCTTAGCCTATACTTTTATCTCCGACTTTCATACGCCATAACCCTGACTATGTCCCCAAACAACCTAACAGGGGTCACACCCTGACGCCTCACCTCCCCCCAACTTTCCCTGCCCTTGTCCATTTCCATCGTTATGGCCTCCACCCTCCTGCCCCTAACCCCAGCAATCTCAGCCCTTCCAACCCTTTAAAGAGGCTTAGGATAACACTAGACCAAGAGCCTTCAAAGCCCTAAGTGGGAGTGAGAATCTCCCAGCCTCTGAATAAGACTTGCAGGATATTAACCCACATCTTCTGCATGCAAAGCAGACACTTTAATTAAGCTAAAGCCTTACTAGACAGGAAGGCCTCGATCCTACAAAATCTTAGTTAACAGCTAAGCGCTCCAACCAGCGAGCATCCGTCTACCTTTCCCCCGCCTACAAAGTAAAAGGCGGGGGAAAGCCCCGGCAGGCGCTAACCTGCCACTTAAGATTTGCAATCTAATATGTAATACACCTCGGGGCTTGGTAAAAAGAGGACTCAAACCTCTGTGCATGGGGCTACAATCCACCGCTTAGGCACTCAGCCATTTTACCTGTGGCAATCACACGCTGATTTTTCTCAACCAACCATAAAGACATCGGCACCCTTTATCTTGTATTTGGTGCATGAGCAGGAATAGTGGGCACCGCCTTAAGCCTGCTAATTCGTGCTGAACTTAGCCAACCTGGCGCCTTACTGGGGGATGACCAGATTTATAATGTAATCGTGACCGCCCACGCCTTCGTAATAATTTTCTTTATAGTAATACCAATCATGATCGGCGGCTTTGGAAACTGATTGATTCCCCTAATGATTGGGGCCCCCGATATGGCTTTTCCTCGAATAAATAATATGAGCTTCTGACTTCTTCCCCCATCCTTTCTACTCCTTCTGGCATCCTCAGGTGTAGAAGCAGGGGCCGGAACCGGATGAACGGTCTACCCCCCTCTAGCAGGGAACCTTGCCCACGCAGGCGCTTCTGTAGACCTCACAATTTTCTCCCTCCACCTAGCCGGCGTATCTTCAATCCTTGGGGCCATTAATTTTATCACAACAATCATCAACATGAAGCCTCCGGCAATCTCCCAATACCAGACGCCACTATTCGTGTGGGCTGTTTTAATTACAGCCGTTCTTCTGCTCCTTTCCCTTCCAGTCCTTGCCGCTGGAATTACAATACTTCTCACGGACCGAAACCTAAATACAACCTTTTTCGACCCCGCCGGAGGAGGAGATCCAATCCTATATCAACACCTTTTCTGATTCTTCGGCCACCCAGAAGTCTATATTCTTATTTTACCAGGCTTCGGAATGATCTCCCACATTGTCGCCTACTACGCCGGTAAAAAAGAGCCTTTTGGATACATGGGGATAGTATGAGCTATAATGGCCATTGGCCTCTTAGGCTTTATCGTCTGAGCCCACCACATGTTTACAGTAGGAATAGATGTAGACACCCGAGCCTACTTTACCTCCGCCACAATAATTATTGCCATCCCAACGGGGGTCAAAGTTTTTAGCTGACTTGCTACCCTTCATGGCGGAGCAATTAAATGAGAAACCCCCCTACTATGGGCCCTCGGGTTCATTTTTCTATTCACCGTTGGAGGCCTAACTGGTATCGTTCTAGCCAATTCCTCTTTAGACATTATGCTCCACGACACTTACTACGTTGTTGCACACTTCCACTATGTCCTATCGATAGGAGCAGTATTCGCTATCATGGCCGGCTTCGTTCACTGATTCCCCCTTTTAACAGGATACACACTGCACAGCACTTGATCTAAAATTCACTTCGGGGTTATGTTTGTAGGGGTAAATTTAACATTTTTCCCACAGCACTTCCTTGGCCTAGCCGGCATACCACGACGATACTCAGACTACCCAGACGCCTACACCCTTTGAAATACTGTCTCTTCTCTAGGGTCCCTAATCTCCCTGACAGCCGTAATTATGTTCCTATTTATTATTTGAGAAGCATTCGCTGCCAAACGAGAAGTACTGTCCGTAGAACTCACAGCAACTAACGTTGAGTGACTCCACGGCTGCCCTCCCCCCTACCACACATTTGAAGAGCCTGCCTTCGTTCAAGTTCAACCAGCCCAGTAACGAGAAAGGGAGGAGTCGAACCCCCATAAACTGGTTTCAAGCCAGACACATAACCGCTCTGTCACTTTCTTCATAAGATACTAGTATAAAAGAAAATACACTGCTTTGTCAGGGCAGGGTTGTGGGTTAAACCCCCGCGTATCTTACATTTAATGGCACATCCCTCACAACTAGGATTTCAAGATGCAGCTTCCCCCGTTATAGAAGAACTCCTCCATTTTCACGACCACGCCCTAATAATCGTATTTCTCATTAGCACACTAGTACTTTACATTATTGTAGCAATAGTCTCAACCAAACTTACTAACAAAAATATCCTCGACTCACAAGAAATCGAAATCATTTGAACCATTCTTCCAGCCATCATCCTAATTCTTATTGCCCTGCCGTCTCTGCGAATTCTTTACCTTATAGATGAAATTAATGACCCCCACCTCACAATTAAAGCAATGGGCCATCAATGATACTGAAGCTACGAATACACAGATTACGAAGACCTAGGCTTTGACTCTTATATAATTCCCACACAAGACCTGGCCCCAGGCCAATTTCGTCTTCTTGAAGCCGACCATCGAATAGTGGTCCCCGTAGAATCCCCCGTTCGGGTCCTCGTATCAGCCGAAGATGTTCTCCACTCCTGAGCTGTGCCCTCCCTAGGAGTTAAAATAGACGCAGTCCCAGGACGACTAAACCAAACAGCATTTATTGCATCCCGCCCCGGAGTTTTTTATGGGCAATGCTCAGAGATTTGTGGAGCAAACCACAGCTTTATGCCCATCGTAGTAGAAGCAGTTCCTCTAAAACACTTTGAGAACTGATCCTCACTAATACTTGAAGATGCCTCGCTGAGAAGCTAAACTGGGTCGTAGCGTTAGCCTTTTAAGCTAAAGATTGGTGCCCCCCAACCACCCTCAGCGACATGCCCCAACTTAATCCCGCCCCCTGATTTGCCATCCTAGTATTTTCGTGACTAGTATTTCTAACAATCCTCCCCCCAAAAGTCCTGGCCCATACTTTCCCTAACGAGCCAACACCCCAAAGCACACAAAAACCTAAAGCAGAATCCTGAAACTGACCATGACACTAAGCTTTTTCGACCAATTTATAAGCCCCACTTACCTAGGAATCCCCCTAATCGCGTTAGCCCTTGCCCTTCCATGAATTTTATTGCCAACCCCCTCGACACGATGACTTAACAATCGACTACTCACCCTTCAAGGCTGATTCATTAACCGATTTACCTACCAACTACTGATGCCCTTAAACCTTGGAGGGCACAAATGAGCCACAATCTTCGCCTCTCTAATACTATTTCTCATTTCCTTAAACATGCTTGGCTTACTACCATACACTTTCACACCAACAACCCAATTGTCTATAAACATGGGCTTTGCAGTTCCCCTTTGACTCGCCACCGTCCTAATTGGTATACGAAACCAGCCAACTGTTGCACTAGGCCACCTTCTGCCAGAAGGCACGCCAACCCTTCTTATTCCAGTACTAATCATTATCGAAACCATTAGCCTGTTCATTCGACCCCTGGCCCTCGGGGTACGACTCACCGCCAATTTAACAGCAGGCCACCTTCTTATCCAACTAATCGCCACCGCTGCTTTCGTGCTCCTCCCCCTCATGCCTACAGTTGCCATCCTTACAGGAGCCCTACTATTTTTACTTACCCTATTAGAAGTCGCCGTCGCGATGATTCAAGCTTACGTATTTGTTCTTCTGTTAAGCCTCTACCTACAAGAAAACGTTTAATGGCCCACCAAGCACACGCATACCACATAGTAGACCCCAGCCCTTGACCCCTCACAGGAGCAGTAGCCGCCCTCTTAATAACCTCCGGCCTCGCCATCTGATTCCACTTCAACTCCACAACCTTAATAACTATCGGGTTAATCCTCCTACTTCTCACCATATATCAATGATGACGAGATATTATTCGAGAAGGAACCTTTCAAGGACACCACACGCCCCCCGTACAAAAAGGCCTCCGATACGGAATGATCCTATTCATTACATCAGAAGTCTTCTTTTTTCTAGGATTCTTCTGAGCTTTTTACCATGCAAGCCTTGCCCCCACCCCAGAACTAGGAGGCTGCTGACCCCCAACAGGTATTACACCTCTTGACCCCTTCGAAGTGCCTCTCCTAAACACAGCCGTCCTCCTAGCCTCTGGTGTAACAGTAACATGAGCCCACCACAGCATTATAGAAGGCGAGCGCAAACAAACCATTCACTCCCTGACCCTAACAATCCTGCTCGGGTTCTACTTCACCTTCCTCCAAGCCCTTGAGTACTATGAAGCCCCCTTCACAATTGCCGACGGCGTATATGGCTCAACCTTTTTTGTGGCAACAGGCTTCCACGGCCTACACGTCATTATTGGCTCCACCTTTTTAGCTGTCTGCCTCCTACGACAAATCCAATATCACTTTACATCCGAGCATCACTTCGGATTCGAAGCAGCAGCCTGGTATTGACACTTCGTAGACGTAGTATGACTCTTCCTCTACATCTCTATCTATTGATGAGGCTCATAATCTTTCTAGTATCAAAGTAAGTATAAGTGACTTCCAATCACCCGGTCTTGGTTAAAGCCCAAGGAAAGATAATGAACTTAATCGTCACCGTAATTACTATTGCTGTAATTTTAGCCTCCATCCTAGCAATTGTTTCATTCTGGCTGCCCATAATAAACCCAGACCAAGAAAAATTATCCCCTTACGAGTGCGGGTTCGACCCGTTAGGCTCCGCCCGACTACCTTTTTCACTACGATTCTTCCTAGTCGCAATTCTATTCCTCCTTTTTGACCTAGAGATCGCACTTCTCCTCCCTCTCCCCTGAGGAGACCAACTTCCTGCACCCACCCTCACCTTTTTCTGAGCAGCTCTGGTCCTTATTCTACTCACCCTCGGCCTAGTCTACGAATGAATTCAAGGAGGCCTAGAATGAGCTGAATAGGTAATTATTTTAATTAAAATATTTGATTTCGGCTCAAAAGCTCGTGGTTAAAGTCCACAATTACCTAATGACCCCTGTACATTTTACCTTCTCAACAGCCTTCTTACTAGGACTAGCAGGCCTTGCATTCCATCGAATACACCTGCTATCTGCCCTTCTATGCTTAGAAGGAATAATACTGTCTCTATTCCTTGCACTAGCCCTTTGAACCCTAGAACTAAACGCCACCAACTTTTCTGCCTCCCCCCTACTACTCCTGGCCTTCTCAGCCTGTGAAGCAAGCGCAGGGCTAGCCCTGCTAGTTGCCACGGCCCGTACCCACGGGACAGACCGACTACAAAGCCTAAACCTTCTACAATGCTAAAAATTCTAATTCCAACAATTATGCTAATCCCCACCGCCTGGCTAGCCCCAGCCAAATGGCTCTGACCAACAACTCTGGGACAAAGCCTAGCCATTGCCTTACTAAGCCTAACTTGATTTTTAAACACATCCGAAACGGGATGAACCTCTCTCAACTACTTCATAGCGACCGACCCCCTCTCCAGCCCACTCCTGGTCCTAACCTGCTGACTTCTCCCACTAATAATTTTAGCGAGCCAAAACCACACCACCCCTGAGCCCATTAACCGCCAACGAATATACATTACCTTGCTTATTTCCCTCCAATTCTTCCTAATTATGGCCTTTTCCGCCACAGAAGTGATCTTATTCTACATTATGTTCGAAGCTACCCTAGTTCCAACACTAATTATCATTACCCGATGAGGTAATCAAACAGAACGACTTAATGCAGGGACATACTTCCTTTTTTATACCCTCGCCGGGTCTCTCCCCCTCTTAGTTGCCCTTCTCCTGCTTCAAAACACCACAGGTACTCTCTCCCTTCTTACCCTACAATACGCCCCCGCCCTCCCAATAATTACAACCGCCGACAAGCTCTGATGGGCCGGCTGCCTAATCGCCTTCCTCGTAAAAATGCCCCTCTACGGAGTACACTTATGGCTCCCTAAAGCCCACGTTGAGGCCCCAATTGCAGGCTCAATAATTCTAGCGGCTGTTTTACTGAAATTAGGTGGCTATGGCATAATGCGAATAATAGTCATGCTAGAACCCCTAACAAAAGAGCTAAGCTACCCATTTATTATTCTCGCGCTATGAGGGGTAATTATAACCGGCTCAATTTGCCTACGACAAACAGACCTGAAGTCACTAATCGCCTACTCCTCCGTAGGCCACATGGGCCTCGTAGCAGGGGGAATTCTTATCCAAACACCTTGAGGGTTTACAGGGGCCTTAGTACTTATAATTGCACACGGCCTAACCTCCTCTGCCCTTTTCTGCCTAGCAAACACCAACTATGAGCGAACCCACAGCCGAACAATGGTGCTAGCCCGAGGACTACAAATGGTTTTACCCTTAATAACCGCATGATGATTTATCGCCAGCCTGGCAAACCTGGCCCTTCCCCCGCTCCCTAACCTCATGGCAGAACTAATAATTATTACCTCCCTATTCAACTGATCCTGGTGAACCATTGCACTTACCGGAACGGGCACCCTTATTACCGCAGGCTATTCCCTATACATATTCTTAATAACACAACGGGGGCCCATCCCGGCACACATCATCTCACTTGACCCCTCCCACACCCGAGAACACCTATTACTGGCCCTGCACCTCCTCCCCCTCCTGCTACTCATCCTAAAGCCAGAACTAATCTGAGGCTGAGCCGCCTGTAGACATAGTTTAATAAAAACATTAGATTGTGATTCTAAAAACAGAGGTTAAAACCCCCTTGTCCACCGAGAGAGGCTTGTTAGCAACGAAGACTGCTAATCCTCGTCCCTTCGGTTAGATTCCGGCGCTCACTCGCATCAAAGCTCCTAAAGGATAACAGCTCATCCGTTGGTCTTAGGAACCAAAAACTCTTGGTGCAAATCCAAGTAGCAGCTATGCACCCCACACCTGTAATAATAACAACCAGCCTAATCATCATTTTCGCCCTACTTCTTTATCCTGTTGTTACAACTTTCTCCCCAACCCCTAAAGAGGAGACCTGAGCTCTTACCCAAGTTAAGACATCCGTAAAACTATCATTCTTCATTAGCCTCCTCCCCTTGACCCTTTTCCTCTCCGAAGGGGCAGAGACAATTATTACCAACTGAAACTGAATGAACACCCACACATTTGATGTCAACATTAGCCTTAAATTTGACCACTACGCACTAATCTTCACCCCCGTGGCCCTTTACGTAACCTGGTCCATTCTGGAGTTTGCCTCCTGATACATACACGCAGACCCTTACATGAATCGATTTTTCAAGTACCTCCTAGTCTTCCTAGTCGCCATAATTGTACTTGTTACAGCCAACAATATGTTCCAGCTATTTATTGGCTGAGAAGGGGTAGGAATTATATCTTTCTTGCTCATCGGCTGGTGATACGGCCGAGCAGATGCTAACACTGCCGCCCTACAAGCAGTCATTTATAACCGAGTTGGGGACATCGGACTAATCTTCGCCATGGCATGAATGGCAACAAACCTAAACTCCTGAGAAATACAACAGATCTTTTCAGCCACCAAAGAAATAGACCTAACCTTCCCCCTACTTGGGCTGATCGTCGCCGCAACCGGTAAATCAGCCCAATTTGGACTTCACCCATGACTGCCCTCTGCAATAGAGGGCCCTACACCGGTCTCTGCCCTACTTCACTCAAGCACCATAGTCGTAGCCGGCATTTTTTTATTGATTCGGATAAGCCCTTTAATAGAAAACAACCCCACGGCCTTAACAATCTGTCTATGTCTTGGTGCCCTCACAACCCTATTTACAGCCACCTGCGCCCTCACCCAAAACGATATTAAAAAAATCGTTGCCTTCTCAACATCTAGTCAGCTCGGCCTAATAATAGTGACAATCGGACTAGGGCAGCCACAACTGGCTTTCCTACACATCTGCACCCATGCATTCTTTAAAGCAATACTGTTTCTCTGCTCCGGATCAATCATCCACAGTCTAAATGATGAACAAGACATCCGAAAAATAGGGGGGATACACCACCTTGCCCCCTTCACCTCCTCCTCCCTAACAATCGGAAGCCTCGCCCTTACTGGAACCCCTTTTCTGGCGGGCTTCTTCTCTAAAGATGCTATTATTGAAGCACTAAATACATCTTACCTTAACGCCTGAGCCCTTACCCTCACACTTCTAGCAACCTCTTTCACCGCCATCTACAGCCTCCGAGTCGTGTTCTTCGTGTCCATAGGCCATCCCCGCTTCAACTCATTATCCCCCATTAATGAAAACAACCCCGCCGTACTCAACCCCATCAAACGACTAGCTTGAGGAAGCATTATTGCTGGCCTACTAATTACATCAAACATTTTACCAACCAAAACACCAATTATAACCATACCCCCACTACTTAAACTTGCCGCCCTCTTAGTCACCATCATTGGACTTTTAACAGCCCTCGAACTAGCATCCCTCACAAACAAACAGTTTAAGCCCACCCCCTTACTAAAACCCCACCACTTCTCCAACATACTAGGATTTTTCCCAACAATCATTCATCGCCTCCCCCCAAAAATTAACCTCCTTTTAGGACAACACATTGCCAGCCAAATGGTAGATCAAACATGACTTGAAAAATCCGGCCCAAAAGCCGTCTATTCTGCCAACCTCCCCCTAATTACCACAACAAGCAACACCCAACAAGGTATAGTTAAAACATTCCTTACCCTCTTTTTCCTCACGTTTATCCTGGCCCTTCTCTTGGTAATAAACTAAACCGCTCGAAGAGCCCCCCGACTAAGACCACGAGAAACTTCTAATACAACAAACAAAGTAAGAAGAAGCACCCAAGCACTTACCACTAACATTCACCCCCCTGCAGAGTATATCAGGGCCACACCAGCTATATCCCCCCGAAAAACAGAAAACTCAACTAACTCATCCACTGTCACCCAAGAATTACTATACCACCCCCCTCAAAAGACCCCGGCCCCTAACAGAACCGCCACCGAGTACATCACTGCATTTAAAGCAACCGGCCGACTCCCCAAAGTTTCAGGGTGCGGCTCGGCGGCTAAAGCGGCAGAGTAAGCAAACACAACCAACATCCCACCCAAATAGATTAAGAACAACACCAAAGACAAAAAGGGGGCCCCATGTCCTACCAACACACCACACCCCATCCCCGACACTACAACCAACCCAAGCGCCCCAAAATAAGGTGAAGGATTTGAAGCAACTACAATTAAACCTATAATAAGGCCAAGCATAAATATACACATCATATAAAACATAGTTTCTGCCAGGACTCTAACCAAGACTAATGGCTTGAAAAACCACCGTTGTTATTCAACTACAAAAACATTAATGGCCAACCTACGAAAAACACACCCCCTACTAAAAATCGCAAACGACGCACTAGTAGACCTCCCCGCCCCCTCAAACATCTCCGCATGATGAAACTTCGGATCTCTGCTAGGCCTTTGCCTAGGCGCCCAGCTCGTCACGGGAATCTTCCTCGCTATACACTATACAGCCGACATCGCAACAGCATTTTCATCCGTCGCCCACATTTGCCGAGACGTTAACTTCGGCTGACTAATCCGAAACATGCACGCCAACGGAGCATCATTCTTCTTTATCTGCATCTACCTCCACATTGGACGAGGCCTTTATTATGGATCCTACCTATACAAAGAAACATGAAACATCGGGGTAGTTCTCCTCCTACTAGTAATAATAACCGCATTCGTTGGCTACGTCCTGCCCTGAGGACAGATATCCTTTTGAGGCGCCACAGTCATCACCAACCTTCTCTCCGCCGTTCCCTACGTAGGAAACACCCTAGTACAATGAATTTGAGGCGGCTTCTCAGTCGATAACGCAACCCTAACACGATTCTTTGCCTTCCACTTCCTATTCCCCTTTATCATTGCAGCCGTCACAGTCCTTCACCTTCTTTTCCTGCACGAAACGGGCTCAAACAACCCAGCAGGCCTTAACTCCGACGCCGACAAAATCCCCTTCCACCCCTACTTTTCCTATAAAGACCTACTAGGCTTCGCCATTATACTCTTAGCATTAACATCCCTGGCCTTATTCTCCCCCAACTATTTAGGAGACCCAGACAACTTTACCCCTGCAAATCCCCTAGTTACCCCGCCCCACATCAAGCCCGAATGGTATTTCCTATTTGCCTATGCCATCCTACGATCAATCCCCAATAAACTAGGGGGCGTCCTCGCACTACTCGCATCAATCCTCGTTCTTATACTAGTTCCATTCTTACACACATCTAAACAACGAAGCCTCACCTTCCGGCCCCTCTCCCAATTCCTTTTTTGAACCCTAATTGCAGACGTCCTAATCCTTACCTGAATCGGAGGAATGCCTGTTGAACACCCCTACATTATCATTGGACAAATCGCATCCGTCCTCTACTTCTCTATTTTCCTAGTGCTGTTCCCAGCAGCAGGCTGACTGGAAAACAAATTACTTGCATTAAACTGCAATAGTAGCTCAGCGCCAGAGCGCCGGCCTTGTAAGCCGGACGCCGGAGGTTAAAATCCTCCCTACTGCTTCAAAGAAGGGAGATTTTAACTCCCACCACTGGCTCCCAAAGCCAGAATTCTAAATTAAACTATTCTTTGTGCATAGTACATATATGTATTTACACCATATATCTATATCAACCATAATTAATAATGCTTTAGGACATATATTATGTAATATCAACATACATAGGCTTTGACCATTCATACATCACCATGTCAAATAAGACTTACACAATGCATTAACTGAATACCTAACACGGACTGCATACTGATAGATATTACCCAAGTTAAAGCTCCACACGACGAGTTAAGACCTAACACAAATTTAAATCACCCATATATACCAGGAATCAAAATCCCGTTAAGATAAGAATCCGATGCAGACAAGAATAACATTCGAGTATAAGCGGAGCGATCACGGTTATTGATGGTCAGGGACAGTAATTGTGGGGGTTTCACCTAGTGAACTATTCCTGGCATTTGGTTCCTATTTCAGGTCCATTAATTGATAGCATTCCCCATACTTTCCTTGACGCTTGCATAAGTTGTTGGTGGAGTTCATACGGTGCGTTAGCCACATGCCTAGCGTTCTTTCTAATGGGCTAGGTTATTTTTCTCTATTTCCTTTCACCTGGCATTTCACAGTGCAGCGCTAAGGTACGTTGACAAGCGTGTACATTTTTCTTGCTCAGGGCGCATAGCATGAATGGTGAAAGACTTTGATTAAAGAATTGCATAACTGAAGTCAAGAGCATAAAGGTTAATGGTTTCTCCTAATTCCTCTAAGATATGCCCCCCCCGGCTTTTGCGCGTTAAACCCCCCTACCCCCCTAAACTCGTAAGCTACTATTCATTCCTGAAAACCCCCCGGAAACAGGAAAGCCTCGAGCGGGGAATTGCACCATTCCAACGCGCATCTATTTACATTATTGTAATAATTATAATT